ATACATAAAAATGACATTGCCCTAAATTGACAAGATAAGATTTCCACTTATTCATCAGAAGGGGAGTATCTTTTGAAGACAGAATATACTTTCCTTGATATCTAAAAGAATGCATAAAAGGATCCTTGAAGAACCAGAAAGTAATCGGAAAATTATTAGCAAAGACTTCTTCTCCAGGATATATTGTTTTTTTATAAAAATGTATCCGATCCAAAGAAATACCAGAAGAGTTTAATCGTAAATGAGACGATTGGTTACAGAGAAAAATAAAAATGGATTCGTATTCACATACATAATAATTATTTAGTAGCAAGAATAATCTTCGATTAGTTTTTGCAAAAAGAAATTTTTTTGGAGTAATAAGACTATTCCAATTATAATACGCGTGAAAAAAGAGCCATAATAACTGCAAAGAAGAGGGATTTTTCACGCAGTATCCAAGGATTTCAATCAAAATTTCCAGATGAATGGGGTAGGGTATTAGTACATCTGATGTATAATTTAAATGTGGTAATTTGTCCGCTAAAAAAGGAAATATTGAATGAATTGATCGTAAATTATACGATTTTACGATTTTTCTCTTAAGACACTAATTGTCGGGAAAATGGAAGTTCCACAATAACTGCAAATACCTACGATATCATTTGATAATACAAATTTTTTTGTACTCAAAAAATTTATTTGGATTAGAATCATTAATAGAAATAATAAAATGATTCTGTTGATACATTCGATTAATTAAACGTTTTATAATTAGTAAACTAGATTGATTGTCATAACCTACATTATCCAACAAAATGGATCCATTTAAACCACGACCATGAGCAAGTACATAAATATACTCCTGAAACATAAGTGAGTATAGGAAGTCATGTGGCTGAGATCTATGTAGTTATAAATATCCTTGAAATTATTCCATTTAAAATTCTATTTGAACCAGAAAATAAATAGACACGATTTATTGGGTTATCAAATGATACATAGTACGATACAGTCAAAACAAGGTATTATAGTAATAAAAAGATAGATACCTCGGAAACAAGTAAAACTTATCAATGGACTCTCTAGCTTTGTCCTTTCCATATAATCGATTTAGATTCATTTATTCGGATAGACTAACAAGATAGTTAGAAGTCCTTTATTTTATCAATCCAATCGCGCTTTTGATTTGGAAAAAAAAAAATTTTATTTATCAATATACTGCCTTCTTCTACACATTTCTCCCTATCCCATAATGAGGAATAGCGAATATTTAGGACTCATAAGATCTAATCCCCTCATGGGAAAAGCCTTTACCGCACTAAGCACTAATTTAGTTTTAACGTCTAATTAGATGGGGTAATCATTCAAAAATTAAGAACGGAAGATCGTTACTTTTTATTTCCCTATAATTGGAACCATAGTAAGGCTCTACCCATTTATTCACTCGACCAAAAATAAATTATTTTAAAAATTGTTACATAACACGAATTTAAACAATTGAAATAACATTTTAGACCTATTCGACAAGAATAAAATGAAATATTCTCAGAATTATCCATTGCTACGACATGCTGCTTTTTCCATTCATTCCTTTCAGGATCAGTCGTGGTCTTACAAACTCTACCGATGGTATGGACGAACCTATTGATTCATACAAATGTGTAAAAAATGCTAGTCGCACTTAAAAGCCGAGTACTCTACCGTTGAGTTAGCAACCCCAATAAAATAATTATAATAAGAATATATAGATACAACCAAAATCCCAATAAATAACGAGATTGAATGGCGCAACGCAATCAAAAACAACCAAAATATTAAAATAGCAAAAAAAAATTCTAATCAATTTTGAACATAATAAAAATGAACAGATCGGATGAAAATAAAAAAAATTCTCATATAAAATATAAAATAGGAATAAAAGTCAAACATTTTGAATAGAGTTATAAACCTATTCTTGGCGCTTATATTTTACATTATCTTATATTTTACATTATTATAGTAGAATTCTAATAGAGTGTCTATATTTTTTAATTTTTTTAATCTTAATCAAAAGATACTTATTGTATCACAGAAAATCCAAGAACCATTTATGCAACGGAGATAAGAGATATATTTATCTACGATCAAATTATATTTATTTGATACACTGTTGTCAATATTAATATTGACATAAGGTATACAAAATAAAAAACAAATTATAAATCTAGCTAATAATTCCAATTTTAATTAATTCAAATTAATAAAATTATTTTAATTGAAAGATAAAAAACTAAGGACTTGTGTTGGGTTAGCACTATATAATATATAAAATTTTGGTGGAAGAATAAATTAAGGAAGAGGGGGGGAGGGTAGAAAAAAAATTTAGGTTTATTTAATAACTAAAATAAACAGGTTGAATCATTTTTTTTTTTTTTTTTTATATTATTAAATCAATTATTATATCAATAAAATAAATATATAAATAAAATAAATATATGATTATAGTAATACAATCTATTTTTTGTTGTTATACATAAAAGAAAACATTCTATAGTAACAATACTCTATTAAGCATGATATGAATATAATAGAACAAAAGAATAACTAGTAAAAAGACGAAAAGAAAGGCTTATAGAAAACTATAGACAAACCATTCGCACCCTATTTTTTTATCTTTCATTAATTGAATTTTGTTTGTTGATTAAGACGAAGTTCCGTAAAAACACACGCCTTTTTTGAAATATCATGAACAGTTTCTGTAGGTTGAGCGCCTTTTTCAAGGAAATATATAATAGCAGGAACATTTAAATAGATTTGATTTTTTATAGGATCATAAAAACCCACTTTCCGAAGATCTCTTCCCTCTCGTCGAGATCTAACATCAATTGCAACGATTCGATAAATGGCTCATTGGGATAGATTAACAATACCCCCCCTAGAAACGTATAAGAAGTTTTATCCTCGTACGGCTCGAGAAAATTTTAAATTATGTCTATGTATAAAATTATACTATCAAATATATCCATAAAATCATCAAATTAATTAGACTATTGGTTTAAGTACTTTTTTTTATTCTTAACCAACAAAAATAAAAAATTAGTCGTATTTGCACCTTCATAACTCAAGTTGAATAACTCTGAAATAACTCAAAAGAAACCTTTTAGATATTTCATTTATTGAGCGGTCTCTAGCCCTTTAATTGTCTGTCTCTTTTGGAATCTATTGTGATTCTTTATTCTTATCTAATCTAGTTGTTAAGACAATTGAAAATGGTATTTCCTTGTTCCAGGATCTTTATCTTTACTTTTGAATCATTGGGTTTAGACATTACTTCGGTGATATTTAAATCTTTTCAAAATGGCAGCAACATACCATTTTTTTGATTTATTTCTGTAAAAGAATCATATGAATGGTTGATTCCTGTATAATACACTTCCCTTTTTATTTGATCGAAAGAGTTTTCCCAATTCCAACAAATTTTTTTTTTGAAATTGAAATTTTATCAAATCGGATCCTTTAGATTTATGTATCAAAAATATACTTACGAAGTTGTTCCAATTTATTGATTGATACTAACCCTAGATTCTTGCCCCTGAGAAATAAATCAATACTTTCTATTCGAGCTCCATCCTGTACTGTACTCTAATTAATTACATCACCCCCCCCCTCCCCCCAAAAAAGAAGGTTCCGGTGTAACAGAACAAATGATGTCGAGTCAAGAGCACTTTCATTCCTATATAATATATATATAAATGGTGGATGTAAGAATCCACAACGGATCATGTCCTTCAAGTCGCACGTTGCTTTCTACCACATCGTTTTAAACGAAGTTTTACCATAACATTCCTTCAGTTTGGACCCCTTATGTAATTGATTCGATAATGGAATCATGAATAATCATTGGTTCGGTCGTTACATAGTAATCTATGCTTTTTTCTTATATATGAAGAATGGAAAGTCTCAGCAAGAATTAAATCAATTGAACCCCATTTTATTTTTTTAGATTAATATAGTTTGGTTATAGTTGAATATTAAAAATTATCTAATTTTTTTTTTTATTTCTTAATTTATTTATACCATTCTAAATTTCGAATAGTTTTATATTATTAAAAAAAAATTAAAAAAAAAAAATTAGTTAACGAATTCTAACTAATAGAACACGAATAAACAAGTTCTTTTGAATCTGTATCTTTAAGTAACCTGATAGTTATAGGATAAATTCAACAATTTCACACTTCTTCAAGTAGCAAGAAATCATAATAATTCTTTACAAACATTTAATTGATTTAAAAATTTCCTAACCGATAGCATTATTTGTATTTTGCATACTATACAGTTTTAGAGTAAGAACCATTCGCTTTTGATTTTATCATCAGTAATAGAGAAATAAATTAATAATCCCTATTGGATTAAAGCGTCTTTTATTAAAAATAATAGATAAAAAAAAGAAACAACATTCTATATCAATATTCAACTCTTAAACAGAAACAGAAGAGTGTCCGAAAAGGAAATCCCCTTTTTTATTTTTTTATAAAGTTTATTATGATATAAAATATATTTTATCATAGATATTTTTATTCCATAGATATTGATAAAATGATCGGGGGTTAAATATGTTCTGGGACGGAAGGATTCGAACCTCCGAATAGCGGGACCAAAACCCGTTGCCTTACCACTTGGCCACGCCCCATTTATTTCTATTCGACACTAATAAACACTAATATTAGTACGGGTTCTTCGTCAACTCCAGTCTATATATCGATAAAATATATTACTAGAATTTTTAGACATATAGACTATACATGTCTACTATACATGTAGACATAGAATTAAACTTAATTTATTGATCATTACATATAATTAAATTAAGATATTATATGAAAGTATGATTTATTCTATTCTCTTTTGATTTCAGAATAGAAGGGTTTTTGGTTGGGTGAGTTAAAATAAAAGAAAATTTTTTAGTCTATCTTATTTTCTTGTTATTCATTTTTTTTTTTTTCTATTAATATTTATATTAATAATAAAATTAATAATAAAATATTTATACTAATAAAAAACTCAATTTATTAATAACTCAATCAAAATAAATACAATTATCCTAAAGAACAAAATGTTTGTTATGCTTAATATAGTTAGTTTGATCTGTATCTACCTTAATGATACTCTTTATTCCAGTAGTTTTTTAGTCGCGAAATTGCCCGAAGCCTATGCTTTTTTGAATCCAATTGTAGATGTTATGCCAGTAATACCCCTGTTCTTTTTTCTATTAGCCTTTGTTTGGCAAGCTGCTGTGAGTTTTCGCTGATATCTTTATCTTTAATACTGTCCCAGACAAATTCACGATATATTCGAAAAAAAAAAAAATTTACGAATTGATAAGATCAGATAAGTTCTACACTCCCACCTCAAATATTGAAATTATTGTACAACCGCGACAAATCTGAATTATCCCACTTTATTTCTTGGTGTCAAAATAAAAAAATAGGGTATGGAGTATAAAAGTGGAGAATCTATTCTCTTTTTTCCTAAAAAAATATTGGAGATTGTGTAATGCTTACTCTCAAACTATTTGTTTACACGGTAGTGATATTCTTTGTTTCTCTCTTTATCTTCGGATTCCTGTCTAATGATCCAGGACGTAATCCTGGACGTGAAGAATAAAAAAATAAGGGTTTCTTTGCTTTATTTAAAAATATTATTTAGTAACATTTTAACTATTCCACATCTTTAACGCTAAAAAAAAAAAGAGCTCGCGATAAATTAAAAAAAAAAAATACCAAGTCATCAACGAAAACGGAAAGAGAGGGATTCGAACCCTCGGTACGAAAAATCCGTACAACGGATTAGCAATCCGACGCTTTAGTCCACTCAGCCATCTCTCCTCCTAATTTAAAAAGGATAATACATTGCTACATTGTAAAAAATAAGGCTTGAAAACCCTGTTCATAGTATATACTATTATTTCGGGCTTTTTAGTTCCAGAGCCCGGCCTCTTAGCCGGGCCCGCCCTTTTGTTTCAACAAATCATTAAAAAAGTATTTATTAAATTAATAAAAAAAACACACACTTGCTTAGTATTGCGATTAAAAAAATAAAGAACTATTTAAATTTCTATAATATATATAGAATCAACATCGAATCAAAATGTCATTTCTTTATTATTTAGTCCTTTTATTCTAGTAAAGTAAATAAATAAGAAAAAAAATAAATGTGGTTTCTTGCACAATACATTTTTGTGTTATGGCTTAAGTTCGAGACGTATAAGACAAAAACCTCCGGCAAAAAACACTTGACTATTTATTTATTTAAATTAAATAAATCCTCTTTTCCTAATCCATTAGGTCCTCGGATACAACAAACACGTAAATGCTCTAATTTTCATGATTCGTTTCTGATACTATCTTTTGATTGACTTTTGGTTTTGGTTAGGGCTGACTTTCTTGTTCGACAAAAGGTCCATTTCTATATAATAATCAGATTGTAGCGGGTATAGTTTAGTGGTAAAAGTGCGATTCGTTCTACAACCCCTTATATAGTTAAGGGGTCCTTTGGTTTGATTAATATTCATTCCGATCAAAAACTTTTTTTCTTAAAAGGATTGAATCCTTTCACTCTCAATAAAAAATTCGAGGAAGAATATACATTCTGGTGATTTGTACCCAATAATCAATTTTAAATTGAAAAGTTGGATTATGAGATTACGAAACATAATTTTTTTTATTGGAGCAATACTTCCAATTGAATGAGTATCAGTAAAGGAGCCATGGATAAAGATAGAAAATTTATTTCTGATCGTAACTAAATCTTCAATTTTTTAATTTATATGAGATAAATTGAAGCAAAATAGCTATTAAACAATGTCTTTGGTTTACTAAAGACATCGAAAAATTGTTTTAGCTCGGTGGAAAATACTTTTCCTAAGGGTTCTTTCAATATAGAAGTAGAGAACGAAGTAACTAGAAAGATTGTTAGAATATAACCCCCTCTTTTCTATAGGGATCGTCTAGAAAGCGGGTTGTTATGACTACACTCAGACACGAAAGCTGACATAGATGTTATGGGTGGGATTTTTTTTTATTTCGTTCATGTCTGAATCTGTGAATTTACCTATCTTCCATAAAGGAGCCGAATGAAACCAAAGTTTCACGTTCGGTTTTGAATTAGAGACGTTAAAAATGATGATTCAACGTCGACTATAACCCCTAGCCTTCCAAGCTAACGATGCGGGTTCGATTCCCGCTACCCGCTTTTACTTTATCGTTAGAGTTTTTAATATTCTAAAAACATTTCTATTTTTTTTTTTTATTAAAAAAAAAAAATGGAATGAATAGAATTCATGTAATGCATCATTTCAAGACTTTAATACCAAAAATACCAAATTCTTTGAATTATTTTAACTCTATATTTCCGAACAAGAAATATTAAAATTTGAATAAAAAGCGTCCATTGTCTAATGGATAGGACAGAGGTCTTCTAAACCTTTGGTATAGGTTCAAATCCTATTGGACGCAGTTTATTTCCATATGGATATATATA